TCCTCCTATTCAATTACTTCAACCATTTCCAAACACCTCATAGCATTCTTAGTAGGGATGGAACCCTCGAGGTTTTTATCATTTTTTTTATATTCATTTATATATAATAAATAAATGATTTTCTCGTAGACTGTCCCTTCTTTTCTAATTGGTTTCGAATATAAAAATGAGTCATGGGTCTATTGATACCTAGGCCAAATCCATGAACTCAATGTGGTTATTCCTCTCTATTCTTAAAAATCCCCTAAGCCATAAATCATGAATTGTCTTATGACTCAAAAATCCGATAGATAAATTTTTTTAAGAACTGTTCAAGAAACAGATGATCCCCTTTCTCGCTTTTTCTACCAGCGAGATCTCCAGACATACTCCTTTCTTTTCATAAAAAAATCTTATTCTTGAATCTTGTTCAAAAATTATATATTCTTCTAATTTCAATATCTAGGAAACTACTACAGGATCATATATTTTATTACTTTCTATTTTACATTTTTTTCTTTTATTGTCTTCTTTGTTCTATTTTTCTTTTTTCAGATTAAAAAAACTCCAACAAAGTATACACTTTTTTGCGGATCGAGGTAAGAAATTCGAAAATTTTGTCTATTTACTTTATTTCTTTTTTATTCGTCTATCAGATTATTAAATATTGTATTTGTATTATTGTAGTATTGAATTAATTTAATAATAAGAAACTGTAAGTGAAAGTTTCTTTCTCACATACATGAATTGCCGGAAAAATATCGTATGCATCGATATGAAAAGAAAATATTAAATACGTCAAGACATTATTTGATGGATTTTTTTTTCTATTATTTCTACTCTATAAAACATATCTTATAGAAATAATAGAAATGTAAATAAATCTTTTCTTGTGTTCGGAAAAAAAAAGATGTTAAAAAAAAATGACTTGCTTGTTGGAACTTGGAATAAGCCCTTCCGTCTAAGGACATAGTAATTTATTCCTCTAGAACTTTTAGGAACAAAAGAAGATTTAATCGAAAATATCGACAGATTCTTACAGCGTCCAAACCAAAGAAGTATTAAAAACAAAAAAAAGATCACTGTTCGAATTTCATCTCTATCAAATTTGAATATCAGAATAGAAGATATAGTTACGATTCAATGGGTTAGGTCCACTTACTTTTTTTCTTTCCCTTTTTTTTTGAATAATGTTCTACTTTCTAACTATAATTACTTTACTATATTCGAATTCATTAGAATGATAACGATAACCTCTTAGAATTATAATTAGAATTCATAATTCCATTTTCTAATGAAATTCTATGATTCCTTAGTTTTTTTTATTAAAAATTTTATTACAGATAGAAACTTATTACAAATATCTCTATTCTTCCTTAAAATATGAATATTATTGCTGACGTTTTCTGAAAAAAATCTGAAAAAAAAAAGTAAAAAGCCCCTTATCGGATTTGAACCGATGACTTACGCCTTACCATGGCGTTACTCTACCACTGAGTTAAAAGGGCCCCAATTACTAAATAAGAAACTAGCCAATATGACTAGTAAATCCATTTGTTACTGCATATACTTATTATGTAAATGGGATTAGAATATATGTACATAGGTGTATATTTTATTCGCATAACGACTCATCAAGGAACAAAAAATTGTATTTACTTAGTAAATAGAGTATAGTTAAAAAATAGTTAAAAAAAAAAGACTTTATTAATATTTGATTTTATCAATAACAATGGAATAATTTTTTTTTTTTCAAAACTGATTCTTGAAGTCATCCTCATCATAACATGAAATTCATTTCATTGATACATGTACCCACCAATTCAAATATTTCATCGAATCATTGATAAATGGATTCCATTTGTCCTGTCTCTCAACCAAATTCTTAGTGAAAAACAATTTTCAATAACTTGTTGATCCCTAGACTTATTATTTACCCGACTTGCAGATTTATTTTTGTTTTTTCTTTCCCGGCTTAGTATGAGATAGAAATATACCTACCGAATCTTAATAATGAATGAGAATGAAAGAAATGAAGTTTAACCCCTCGTCCTTTCCAACAAACCAAGCATTCCCGGAAAGGATCTTATCTTTCTTTTACTTTCTTTCGCATTAGTTTTTTTTTCTATTTTTTTTTTTTTAATTAACGGTTGGAATAAACAATTTCGAAATCGAAATGATAAATCAAAAAATTCTATGGAATTTTGAAAGATGGAAAAATCCTTTTGATCGAATCATATCATTCCATTATATTGACAATTTCAAAAAACTGTTCATACTATGAATGTAGTATAATGGCGGTCGGGCAAGTATGCCCCCATCGTCTAGTGGTTCAGGACATCTCTCTTTCAAGGAGGCAGCGGGGATTCGACTTCCCCTGGGGGTAGGGTACTACGAAAAGCAGTTGATCATGGATTATCAATAAAGACTGAAATTGATTCTTCCTGTTCCTGGGTCGATGCCCGAGCGGTTAATGGGGACGGACTGTAAATTCGTTGGCAATATGTCTACGCTGGTTCAAATCCAGCTCGGCCCAAGAATTTCCCGATCCACCATGAAATGATATAACACCCATTTGTTCTTCTCCGGAAATAACGGATCTCCTCTGATACAGAAGAATCAAAGTATGAAACATGTCTAGCACTATTTCTTTTTTCCGTATTACATATTTTTTTCGGATTTTGCTAATAATCTAGATTCGTATCAGGGTCTGTAAGTAGAAAGTCTTAGGAAAAGATTTAAATAAAAAAGACTCTTTTTTATTTTCATTGATTCATTTTTCAATCGACTTGGCAATAAAGAACGGATTAGGAGTAATCCGTGTCGATCTCACTAAGGTGCATATCCATATAGATATCAATATATATACAAAAGTCCGCTTCTTTCAGTTACAGTACAACGGTTCTCGAATCTAAAAAAAAAAAAAAGAAAGGGTTTGAATGAAACCGTAAGAATATGTATGCTGTACGCTTTTTTCCCTGGGATTGTAGTTCAATTGGTCAGAGCACCGCCCTGTCAAGGCGGAAGCTGCGGGTTCGAGTCCCGTCAGTCCCGATGGATACAAATCCAATAAAATAAAAAAAAAAAAGACATCACTTCATTTTGTGTGTGAAAGGGAATAAAAATAACAAAAAAAATCTCATTTCTAATTTCTAATAGGGAATCCCTCTTGTTTTTTTCCCTCGTCGGAATCTTTACCTTTTTAAACGAATAAAGAAAGAATAAAAAAGGAAAAGGACTTATTGATTGCATCAGAAATAAAATTTTTTCATTTGGTATGGATAAAGGATCTTCTTATGTTATACTATTTAATTCTCGACGATGAATCGATTTGATAATTCCGATATTGTTATTCGTGATATTGATTCGATTTGTCATCATCGAAATATATTTTATACCATTGAATTTACCGACGAAAGATTTATCATCTCTATGGGATTAAATCCCGAATTATTTATTGGAAATTTAAGAAAAATAAAACATAAAGATTATGGAAGTAAATATTCTCGCATTTATTGCTACTGCATTGTTCATTCTAGTTCCTACTGCCTTTTTACTTATAATTTACGTAAAAACGGTAAGTCAAAGTGACTAATTTCATTTAAACATGACTTCTTAATTTTTATCAATACAATCTATGATTGAAAAAAAAAAAAAGGGGGGAGTAATCTTTATTCTAATATACAATTTGTATTCAAATATGATATACATCATGACTGGATATGTTCTGGGACGGGAGGATTCGAACCTCCGAATAGCGGGACCAAAACCCGTTGCCTTACCGCTTGGCCACGCCCCATTTTCGACTTGACACTAATAAACACTATTCTTGATATTGGTTGTTTGTCAATTCCAGTTCAAAAATTTCTATAGTTATAGTATAGAATAAATTGTTGCTAGGATTTTGTTATGCGTAAAGGAAATATAGAATAAAACGAAATTTATTGATCATTACATAGAATTCAATTAAGATATTGTATGAAAATATGATTTCTTCTATATTTTTTTTTTTTCAGAATGAAAAGATTTTGAATTGGATAAGTTCAACTCAAAGAAGGATTTTGGGGAGTCTGATCTTATTTGATTCATTTTTTTTTAGTTTTACTCATTAATTAAATTAATATTAATTTTTTATATTTTTAATATATTAATATTATTATATTAATTTATATTAATTATTAATTATTCTAATTAATTATTCTATATATATATACATTACATAATATAAATTATGTAATATAAATTAAAACATAAAAATGAAAATTCTAATAATAATAAAAAAAAGCAAAAATTAAATTTATTTTCCTAAAGAACAAAATGTTTGTTATGCTTAATATCTTTAGTTTGGTCTTTATTTGTATTCACTCTGTCCTTTATTCAAGTAGTTTTTTCTCGGCGAAATTACCTGAAACCTACGCTTTTTTGAATCCAATTGTAGATATTATGCCAGTAATACCCGTACTCTTTTTTCTCTTAGCTTTTGTTTGGCAAGCTGCTGTAAGTTTTCGATGAGATCTTTAATTTGAATAATGTCCTAAAAAAATTCATTCAGAATTTATTCGAAAACAAAAATTCGAACATTTTAACAATTGATAAGATCAGATAAGTCTTACAGTGTGAATTCTCGATTCGAATATCAAAATTTTTGGATAGACACGAAAAATCCGGACCATCTCATCATCTACGTTTTTTCCATTTAGAAATCCTATTATTTAATTTGAGCCCACCACCAATATAATACCTAGATTGCGGATATGAAAGAATATTTTTGGTAATAGTAATTATTGATAATGGTAAGAAAAGGCTCGACTCTTACTACAAATCAAATCCATTTCCGAAATTGATATATATTATTTCCTCGAAATCACTTCATTTCTTAGAATCTTAACTTAATATTAAAATAAACAAAATGTGTATGTAATATAAGAGAATCTATTCTCTTTTTTTTTTTCGTTTTTTTTAATTATCTTGGAGATTCATTTTAAAATGCTTACTTTAAAACTATTTGTTTACACGGTAGTGGTATTCTTTGTTTCTCTTTTCATCTTCGGATTCCTATCTAACGATCCAGCACGTAATCCAGGACGTGAAGAATAAAATAAATTATTCTGTATTTTCCTTGCTTGTGCTGGATTTTAAAATATTTTTTTTTTTTAGGATTTTTTATTTACTAGTTAAAGATGTAAAATAAATAAAAAATCAAACAAACAAGTTCAAAAGGTTAAAAAAAATACCAAATCATCAACGGAAACGGAAAGAGAGGGATTCGAACCCTCGGTACAAAAATTTGTACAACGGATTAGCAATCCGACGCTTTAGTCCACTCAGCCATCTCTCCCCCACATCTCTCCCCAACCAATAAAAAAAAATAGAATTACTATGTTTATGTTATATTGCATAAACAAAAAGAACGAAAAATGGGGCTTGAAAAAAAATCCATCTTTATATCTTATTTTCTATCTTATCTCTCTTTTTTTTCTACAGTCAGAGCTCGGCTAGGTACTAGCCGGGCTCTTTTTATTCCCATGAATATTGGATAACAATGATTTATTTGAATGTATTTTATTTTTACTTGTAATTTCAAATTTAAACACGATCAAACATAATATTATGTTCCTATTTCTTAATTACGTCTGATTACTTTGTTCGACAAAAAGTCCATTTATATACAATAATTGTATTGTAGCGGGTATAGTTTAGTGGTAAAAGTGCGATTCGTTCCATGGACCCCTTAATAGTTAAGGGATCCCTCGTTTGATTCATATCCCGATCAAAAACTTTATTTCTTACTTAAAGGAGTTTAATCCTTTATACCTCTCAACAAATGATTTGGGGTATAATATACATTATCGTAATTTGTATACAAGAAGAATCAATTTGAAATTGACAAATTAAGTTCGAAAATTATGAAACATAAGTTTTTGGAATTGGATCCATAATCCGAATTTTTTGAGTATATGTAAAGGATCCATGGAAAAAGATATAGAAAGCTTATTTCTAATCGTAACTAAATCTTCCATTTTTTTTTTTAGTAGAGATTGAAGCAAAATAGCTAATAAACGATTATTCTAGTTTACTAGAAACATCAACATATTTTTTTAGCTCGACAGAACTATTATTCTTTTCCTAAAGATTCTCTCAAATAGAAATGGAGAACGAAGTAACTAGAAAAAACACGGATTGTTATAATACTCCTCTTCTATAGGGATCATCTAAAAAGCAAGGTGTTTTAAATGTATCCATACAAAACAAAAAGGCTGACATAGATGTTATGGGTCAAATTTTTTTTTTTTCATGTCTTCCATCTCTTAATTTCTTCCGTAAAGGAGCCGAATGAAACAAGAGTTTCACGTTCGGTTTTGAATTAGAGACGTTAAATCATAATGATGAATCAACGTCGACTATAACCCCTAGCCTTCCAAGCTAACGATGCGGGTTCGATTCCCGCTACCCGCTTATATCCCATTTCCCTATTTATTCTATTCGAATCTATCTTTTTTTCTATTATAGAATGAATCTAAATTTATTAGTTAATTAATTATTCATTTTAATTTCTTAATTTAGTTTTAGTTATTTATATTATTTTTATTTATTAAATTTTTCTTCTTTTTTTATTCTATATTCTATATTTTTTTTATTCTATATATGGATATATAGAATAGAATTGATATAGAATATATATAGAATAGAATTCTTTTTTTCTTTAACCTTTTTTTAAACTAAAATAAAAAAAGGTTAAAGAAAAAGAGAAGCGTCCATTGTCTAATGGATAGGACAGAGGTCTTCTAAACCTTAGGTATAGGTTCAAATCCTATTGGACGCAAATAATTTGAATATATATTTCATTTTATTTCTCTATTTCTAAAAAAAAAAAATATCTTGAATGATTTGAATTGAGCAAGAGCCGCTAAAACTTTTTTCGAATATTTTCGAAATTTTAAATTTATCTTATAATATTTAAAGTTTTTTATTAATATTTATAAATATTTATATATATATATATATTATAATATACACAAAGTAATTCTATTCCACCTCTTAGTATTTTTTGTATACAATCTTAAATAACCATGATGCTGAATTGCTTATAATTAATATTATTAATTATTTTTATACTATTATTCTAGTTAATTATTATTATTCCATTTATGTTTGAATTATTCTATTGGAATTAATATTAGTCATTATAATATTCAAATTAAAAGAAAAGAAAAAGATATGAAAAATGAAAAATTCTTATAATTTTTCATTTTAAAGTTCAAGTATAAAAAAATTGATTAAGTTAATTTAATCAATTTTTTTATACTTGTTCCTGGGGTAAAAAGAGTTTCATATGTTCTTGAATAGCTTCCTTCAAAATGACTTCTGCTTCCTCAGTTAATGTCTTGGTAGAAGATATGATTTCTTTGAATTGAGGTTTCTTCGTTTTTAAGTAAGCACGTAACTCATCAATAAATTTCCTTACCTGTACAATTTCTAATGAATCGAGATAACCATTCGTTCCGGTATAAATAGTTATTA